TCATATGTGGCAATTCCGCCAAGATCTCTTCGTTAGTTGGGGGAAGAATGAGCACGAATCGGATTTTTTGAGGAACGTATCGAGAGAGAATTTGATTTGGTTAGACAATGTGTGGTTGGTAAACAAGGATCGGTTTTTTAGCAAGGTACGGAATGTATTGTCAAATATTCAATATGATTCCACAAGATCAAGATCTATTTTCGTTCAAGTAAGGGATTCTAGCCAATTGAAAGGATCTTCTGATCAATCCATAGATCATTTCGATTCCATTAGAAATGAGGATTCAGAATATCCCACATTGATCGATCAAACAGAGATTCAGCAACTAAAAGAAAGATCGATTCTTTGGGATCCTTCCTTTCTTCAAACGGAACGAACAGAGATAGAATCAGATCAATTCCCGAAATGCCTTTTTGGATCTTCCTCAATGTCCCGGCTATTCACGGAACGTGAGAAGCAGATGAATAATCATCTGCTTCCGGAAGAAATCGAAGAATTTCTTGGGAATCCTACAAGATCAATTCGTTCTTTTTTCTCTGACAGATGGTCAGAACTTCATCTGGGTTCGAATCCTATTGAGAGGTCCACCAGAGATCAGAAATTTTTGAAGAAAAAACAAGATGTTTCTTTTGTCCCTTCCAGGCGAGCGGAAAATAAGGAAATGGTTGATATATTCAAGATAATTACGTATTTACAAAATACCGTCTCAATTCATCCTATTTCATTCTTGAACAAAAATCCATTTTTTGATTTATTTCATCTATTCCATGACCGGAACAAAAGGGGATACACGTTACACCACGATTTTGAATCAGAAGAGAGATTTCAAGAAATGGCAGATCTATTCACTCTATCAATAACCGAGCCGGATCTGGTGTATCATAGGAGATTTGCCTTTTCTATTGATTCCTACGGGTTGGATCAAAAAAAATTCTTGAATCAGGTATTCAACTCCAGAGATGAATCGAAAAATAAATCTTTATTGGTTCTACCTCCTCTTTTTTATGAAGAGAATGAATCTTTTTATCGAAGGATCAGAAAAAAATCGGCCCGGATCTACTGCGGGAATGATTTGGAAGATCCAAAACGAAAAACAGCGGTATTTGCTAGCAACAACATAATGGAGGCAGTCAATCAATATAGATTGATCCGAAATCTGATTCAAATCTATGGGTACATAAGAAATGTATCTAATCGATTCTTTTTAATGAATAGATCCGATCACAACTTCGAATATGGAATTCAAAGGGATCAAATAGGAAATGATACTCTGAATCATATAACTATAATGAAATATACGATCAACCAACATTTATCGAATTTGAAAAAGAGTCAGAAGAAATGGTTTGATCCTCTTATTTCTCGAACCGGGAGATCCATGAATCGGGATCCTGATGTATATAGATACAAATGGTCCAATGGAAGCAAGAATTTCCAGGAACATTTGGAACATTTCCTTTCTGAACAGAAGAACCATTTTCAAGTAGTGTTCGATCGGTTACGTATTAATCAATATTCGATTGATTGGTCCGAGGTTATAGACAAACAAGATTTGTCTAAGTCACTTCGTTTCTTTTTGTCCAAGTCACTTCGTTTCTTTTTGTCCAAGTCACTTCTCTTTTTGTCCAAGTCACTTCCCCTTTTCTTTGTGAGTATCGGGAATACCCCCATTCATAGGTCCGAGATCCACATCTATGAATTGAAAGGTCCGAATGATCAACTCCGCAATCAGTTGTTAGAATCAATAGGTGTTCAAATCGTTCATTTGAATAAATTGAAACCCTTCTTATTGGATGATCATGATACTTCCAAAAGACCGAAATCCTTGATCAATGGAGGAACAAGATTACCATTTTGCTTCAAAAAGATACCAAAGTGGGTGATTGACTCATTCCATACTAGAAATAATCGCAGGAAATCCTTTGATAACACGGATTCCTATTTATCAATGATATTCCATGATCGAGACAATTGGCTGAATCCCGTGAAACCATTTCATAGAAGTTCATTGATATCTTCTTTTTATAAAGCAAATCCACTTCGATTCTTGAATGATCCAAATCGCTTCTGGTTCTATTGTAACAAAAGATTCCCTTTTTATGTGGAAAAGACCCGTATCAATAATTATGATCCTACATATGGACAATTCCTCACTATCTTGTTCATTCGCAACAAAATATTTTCTTCGTGCGTCGGTAAAAAAAAACATATTTTTGGGGAGAGAGAGACTATTTTGCCAATCGAGTCACAGGTATCTGACATATTTATACCTAACGATTTTACACAAAGTGGTGACGAAAGGTATAACTTGTACAAATTTTTCCATTTTCCAATTCGATCCGAGCCGTTCGTTCGTAGAGCTATTTACTCGATCGCAGACATTTCTACAACACCTCTAACAGAGGAACAAATAGTTAATTTTGAAAGAACTTATTGTCAGCCTCTTTCAGATATGAATCTATCTGATTCAGAAGGGAAGAACTTGCATGAGTATCTCAGTTTCAATTCAAACATGGATTTGATTCACACTCCATGTTCTGAGAAGGATTTCCCATCTGGAAAGAGGAAAAAAAAACGGAGTCTTTCTCTAAAGAAATGCGTTGAGAAAGGGCAGATGTATAGAACCTTTCAACGAGATAGTGTTCTTTTCAATCTCTCAAAATGGAATCTCTTCCAAACATATATGCCATGGTTCCTTACTTCGACAGGGTGGAAATATCTAAATTTCACCACCCTTTTAGAGATTTTTTCAGAACCATTGCCGATACTAAGGATACTAAGTAGCAGGCACAAATTTGTATCCGTTTTGAGAGATATTATGCATGTATCAGATATATCATGGCCAATTCCTCAGAAGATTCTTCCACAATGGACTCTGACTCTGAAAAGTAAGATTTCGAGTCTGATAAGTGAGATTTCGAGTAAGTGTTTCCAGAATCTCCTTCTGTCCGAAGAAACGATTCATCGAAATAATGAGTCACCCGTTCCATTGATATGGACACATCTGAGATTAACAAATGCTCGGGAGTTCCTCTATTCAATCCTTTTCCTTCTTCTTGTTGCTGGATATCTCGTTCGCATACATCTTCTCTTTGTTTCCCGAGCCTCTAGTGAGTTACAGACAGAGTTAGAAAAGATCAAATCTTTGATGATTCCATCATACATGATTGAGTTGCGAAAACTTTTGGATAGGTATCCTACATCTGAATCTGAACTGAATTCTTTCTGGTTAAAGAATCTCTTTCTAGTTGCTCTGGAACAATTAGGAGATTTTCTGGAAGAAATACGGGTTTCTGCTTCTGGTGGCAACATGCTATTGGTTGGTGGTTCCGCTTATGGGGTCAAATCAATACGTTCTAAGAAGAAATATTTGAATATCAATCTCATCGATCTCAGAAGTATCATACAAAATCCCATCAATCGAATCGCTTTTTCGAGAAATACGAGACATCTAAGTCGTACAAGTAAAGAGATCTATTCATTGATAAGAAAAAGAAAAGGGGTGAACGGTGATTGGATTGATGAGAAAATAGAATCCTGGGTCGCGAACAGTGATTTGGTTGATGATGAAGAAAGAGAATTCTTGGTTCAGTTCTCCACCTTAACGACCGAAAAAGAAAAAAGGATTGATCAAATTCTATTGAGTCTGACTCATAGTGATCATTTATCAAAGAATGACTCTGGTTATCAAATGATTGAACAACCGGGATCAATTTACTTACGATACTTAGTTGACATTCATAAAAAGTATCTAATGAATTATGAGTTCAATAGATCCTGTTTAGCAGAAAGACGGATATTCCTTGCTCATTATCAGACAATCACTTATTCACAAACCCCGTGTGGGGCTAATAGTTTTCATTTCCCATCTCATGGAAAACCCTTCTCGCTCCGTTTAGCCCTATCCCCTTCTAGGGGTATTTTAGTGATAGGTTCTATAGGAACTGGACGATCCTATTTGGTCAAATACCTAGCGACAAACTCCCATGTTCCTTTCATTACGATATTTCCGAACAACTTTCCGTATTCGTATTACAAGCCTGAAGGTTTTTTTATTGATGATAGTGATAGTGACGATAGTGATTATCGTGACGATATCGATATTGATGATAGTGACGATATTGATGATGACCTTGATCTTGATACGGAGCTGCTAGATATGACGAATGTGCTAACTATGGATATGCCGCCGAGTATATACGGATTTTATATCGATATCACCTTTCGATTCGCATTAGCAAGAGCAATGTCTCCTTGCATAATATGGATTCCAAACATTCATGATCTGTATGTGAATTACAGATCCTTCGGTCTATTACAGAACTATCTCTCCAGAGATTGTGAAAGATATTCCACTAGAAATATTCTTGTTATTGGTTCGACTCATATTCCCCAAAAAGTGGATCCCGCTCTAATAGCTCCGAATAAATTAAATACATGCATTAAGATACGAAGGCTTCTTATTCAACAACAACGAAAGCACTTTTTCATTCTTTCATATACTAAAGGGTTTCACTTGGAAAAGAAAATGTTCCATACTAACGGATTCGGGTCCATAACCATGGGTTCCAATGCACGAGATCTTGCAGCACTTATCAATGAGGCCCTATCCATTAGTATTACACAGAAGAAATCAATTATAGAAACTAATACAATTAGATCAGCTCTTCATAGACAAACTTGGGATTTGCGATCCCAGGTAATATCGGTTCAGGATCATGGGATCCTTTTCTATCAGATAGGAAGGGCTGTTGCACAAAATGTACTTCTAAGTAATTGCCCCGTAGATCCTATATCTATCTATATGAAGAAGAAATCATGTAAAGAAGGGGATTCTTATTTGTACAAATGGTACTTCGAACTTGGAACGAGCATGAAGAAATTAACGATACTTCTTTATCTTTTGAATTGTTCTGCCGGATTGGTCGCTCAAGATCTTTGGTCTTCACCCGGACCTGATGAAAATAATTGGATCGCTTCTTATAGATTCGCTGAGAATG